AATGTCCTTCAAAAGTAAGTAAATAAATCCGAAACATATAAAATGCGGTTAATCCCGCTGTTGAACAAGCTATTATTGCAAAAATTGGCGAAAACAACAAACTATCATTAAGAATTTCATCTTTAGACCAAAAACAAGCAAGGGGGGGAATACCACAAAGAGAAAGGGTTCCTACTAAAAAGGCGGTTTTTGTAATCGGGACATGTTTTGTCAAACCACCCATAAGAATCATATTCTGACTTTTATCGGGAGAATATCCAACTATAGCTTCCATTGAATGAATAATGGATCCAGATCCTAAAAACAACAAAGCTTTTGAATAAGCATGAGTAATCAAATGAAATAAAGCGGATCGATAAGATCCCATACCTAGAGCTAACATCATATAACCCAGTTGAGACATTGTAGAATAGGCTAAACCTCTCTTAATGTCTTTTTGAGCAAGAGCTAAAGTGGCTCCTAAGAGTACTGTTAGTATACCTATCAAAGATATTATATACATTATAGAAGGGATAACTATAAAAAGAGGCAGAAGACGAGCTACAAGAAAAATTCCTGCCGCTACCATAGTAGCAGCATGTATAAGAGCCGAAATAGGAGTAGGGCCCTCCATGGCATCAGGTAACCATACATGAAGAGGAAATTGTGCGGATTTAGCAATAGGACCCACAAATAATAAAAATGCACACAAAGTAAGGAATAAGAGATTTACTCTATTATTTAAAATTAAATTATTGAATATTTCGAACAAATCCTGAAATTCGAAACTCCCTGTTATCCAATAAAGACCTAAAATTCCTAATAATAAACCAAAATCCCCTACACGATTAGTTACAAAAGCTTTTTGACAAGCATTCGCTGCAATAGGTCGTGTGAACCAAAAACCTATTAATAAATACGAACACATTCCAACTAATTCCCAAAAAAAATAAACTTGGATCAAATTAGAACTAGTAACTAATCCTAACATTGAAGTATTAAAAAAACCCATATAAGCAAAAAACCTCAGATATCCTTGATCATGAGACATATAATTGTCACTATAAATAAGAACCAAAATCCCAACCGTTGTAATTAATATTGACATAATAGAAGTAAGTGGATCAATAAAGTAACCGAACTCAAACGAAAATTCATTATTTATGGTCCAAGACCACACATTTTGATGAATGCAACTTAGAATAATTTGTTGAATAGATAGATAGAGTGAAAAGATCATAACTATACTTAACAAAAAAATACTCAGAAAAGTCCACATACGGCGAAGGTTTTTTGTTGCTGTCGGAAAAAGTAGAAGTCCAACTCCTAATAAAATAGGTACTGGGAGTGGAATGAAAGGGATGATCCATGAATATTGATATGTATGTTCCATAAAATAAAAAATCCTTTTTATTTTATTCTTAAATTTTTTATTTCTTATTCACTGGTTTGTATATATATATTTTTTCAAAGGGGATAATAAAAAAGCACGAGATTTTAAACCTAAATATAAATTTTTTTCGAATTAGTATAATCCTTCAGAAATCTTTGAAAAGAAATATATATTCAAATAAAAAAAGTAGAAGTGATTAAATAATATTACTAAGTTACTGTCAAAAAAAATTATTTGTCTTTTTTTTTTATTACTACTAAATAAAATTGTGATTTTTTGCAGATACAGAAAAAGTGAATTAAAATTCCGTATTATAATAATTTATATACATATATTAAGAATAGAACAAAGATTTACACGACAAAAAAATACTTAAACTTAATATTAATTATATACTAAAAAACCTTTACCTAAAACAAAGTTATTTGAGTTTGATTATTTAGAATTATTAAGGAATGAATTTTAATTATGGAATTTAGTGATTATCTTCCAGTACACTAAGTGAGCTTTTTTTATTTGTAAGAAAGATTATTATAATCGATATTTTTTTTACATATGATGTGAAGAAACCTCATAATTTTTTTGATAATCTAAATAGATTAATTAAATGAGCACTCTCGTACGTATTTCAAACGTTAAAAAAAAAAAAAGTAAAAAACAGTTGGGTTTTAAACTTTTGAATGTCTTTTTTGTTTTGAAAATAAGATATAATAAAATAAAATTTGAAAGAAAAAAAAACTCGATATGGAGTACGAAAGAATAGAATAATAAATGTCTTTGACATCCAATTATACCACTGAAAAAGTTTTTTTCATTTTTGAATGGCAGTTCCAAAAAAACGTACTTCTATCTCGAAAAAGCGTATTCGTAAAAAAATTTGGAAAAGGAAGGGATACTGGACATCGTTGAAAGCTTTTTCGTTAGGGAAATCACTTTCTACAGGTAATTCAAAAAGTTTTTTTGTACAACAAAATAAATAAAAAACACTATAATAACTAGAATTAGCCTAACTTAAAAACAAATTTTTTAGAATACATATAAAAAAATGTGAACCAAAAGAGGAAAAAAAAAGACAATATATAGATAAAAAAGAAAGGTTCACATTTTTTTTAGTTCAAAAAAAAAAGGGGAGATTCTTATTTTTACCATCACTACCTTGATGCAATAATAAATAAAGATCTTTTATTTATTCATTAAAAGTAAATAAAAGATCTTTAAACAAAATCAATAGGTTCTTCAAATTAATTAATTTAAGTGAAAAAAATTTGAACTTTATACCTTTAGGAATTATTATTTCTCTAAATTCTTATATTCTTTACTTGTAATCAAATTGATAAAAGCATCTGGCCACAATAGGTGAATATTAGATAATATTAATAAATAATAATATATGACATGATTTTTAAGTGATCACAAAATCTTATCTTTGTATTGTACAATATAAAAAGATGAAATAAAAATATTTTTTTATTTCAAATTTCTAAGAATTTTGGAGAGGTTTTCGTTTTTAGAAAAAGCATTTTTTTTAATGGAATTTTTAAATTTTATCATTTTTTTAATCATATAAATGAAAAAAAAATGATAAAGAGCATTTAGAGTTTTGTCGTTGGGTTGAAGTCCCAATTATTTTAATTTAGTTAAATTTTTCATTGTATTCTACAAAAAAAGATAAAGGACAAAAAGTGAATTTAAATAATTTTAAATAACTTAGATAAAAAAATCTTATTTGAATTAAAACCCACAAGACCTATTTAACAAGTTTTTATTCATTAAATCAATTGTAAATTCCAGTCAATTGGTTAAATTTGAATCTCGACGATTGAATAAAAACTTGTTAGTATTGTTTTGAACAAGTTGCCGCTATGGTGAAATTGGTAGACACGCTGCTCTTAGGAAGCAGTGCTAGAGCATCTCGGTTCGAGTCCGAGTAGCGGCATAAGATCTTATAAAAGAGATATTATAAGTTTTATAATCAAAATAATACCCGACTTTTTTTATAAAATCGGGTAAAACCTAGTATTAATTTATTAATTTTTAACAAATTTTTTATGATTTTTTCAATTTTAGAGCATATATTAACTCATATATCTTTTTCGGTCGTTTCAATTGTACTGACAATTTATTTTTTAACTTTATTAGTAAATTTAGATGAAATTATAGGATTTTTTGATTCATCAGATAAAGGAATCGTAATTACGTTTTTTGGTATAACAGGATTATTATTCACTCGTTGGATTTATTCAGGACATTTTCCATTAAGTAATTTATATGAATCATTAATTTTTCTTTCATGGACTTTTTCACTTATTCATATGGTTTCCTATTTTAATAAAAAACAAAAAAATCACTTAAACGCAATAACTGCGCCAAGTGCTATTTTTATTCAGGGTTTTGCTACTTCAGGTCTTTTAAACAAAATGCCTCAGTCTGCAATATTAGTACCAGCTCTTCAGTCCCAATGGTTAATGATGCACGTAAGTATGATGATATTAGGCTATGGCGCTCTGTTATGTGGATCATTATTATCAATAGCTCTTCTAGTGATTACATTTCGCAAAGTCGGACCCACTTTTTGGAAAAAGAATATAAACAAAAAATTTTTATTAAATGAATTATTTTCTTTTGATGTATTTTACTACATAAATGAAAGAAATTCAATTTTACTACAACAAAACATTAATTTTAGTTTTTCTAGAAATTATTATAGGTATCAATTGATTGAACAATTAGATTATTGGAGTTTTCGTATTATTAGTCTTGGATTTATCTTTTTAACCGTCGGCATTCTTTCAGGAGCTGTATGGGCTAATGAGACATGGGGTTCATATTGGAACTGGGATCCAAAAGAAACTTGGGCATTTATTACTTGGACCATATTCGCAATTTATTTACATATTAAAACTAATAGGAATGTTAGGGGTATAAATTCTGCAATTGTGGCTTCGATAGGTTTTCTTTTAATTTGGATATGCTATTTTGGCGTCAATCTTTTAGGAATAGGTTTACATAGTTATGGTTCATTTACATCGAATTAAATATAAATAAAACAGTAAAAAAAATAATAAAAATCCAAATAAAAAAAATAGCATCTATATCTAACTTCATATAAGTTAAGAAATCTAATTTAGTTTTAGTAGTAAATCATCAAGAACCTTTTGAATCAAGTAGTACAATGATTCAAAAGGTTCTCACAATACAAAGACCAAAGACTTCTGATTAGAATTCCATTTAATGCTTTTTTTTATCTCCTGAAAACTATCCATAAAAGTAATTAGATAAAATGGATTCGACCTTATCACTTGCTAATGAAAGCACAAAATCAGGATAAATCCCAATACCAATTATGGGTAGAAGAATGGAGATTGAAAGAAATAACTCTCGGGGTCCAGAATCAAAAAAAGAAAAGTTTTTGACATTAATTAACTTGTATCCATAGAACATTTGGCGTGACATAGATAATAAATATATAGGAGTTAATATCATTCCAATTGCCATTACAAAAATAATTAAAATTTTTGAAATTAAGAAATATTTTTGGCTGGTAATTATTCCAAAAAAAACGATTAATTCTGCAACAAAACCACTCATGCCTGGCAATGCAAGGGAAGCCATCGATAAGATAGTAAACATTGTAAATATTTTTGGAATGGAGATAGCCATTCCACCCATTTCATCAAGATAAACAAGCCGAATTCTATCATAACTCGCTCCTGCCAAGAAAAAAAGTGCAGCACCAATAAATCCATGAGAGATTATTTGTAAAATAGCTCCATTAAGTCCAGGATCCGTTATAGAACTAATACCTATAATTATAAAACCCATATGAGATACAGAAGAATAGGCTATTCTCTTTTTTAAATTACGTTGACCGGGAGATGTTGAAGCTGCATAAATTATTTGGATTGTACCGACTACCATCAACCAAGGAGAAAACATAGAATGAGCGTGAGGTAATAGTTCCATATTGATTCGAACCAACCCATATGCTCCCATTTTTAATAAGATTCCAGCGAGAAGCATACAGGTACTGTAATGTGCCTCGCCGTGGGTGTCAGGTAACCAAGTATGTAAAGGTATAATCGGTGATTTGACGGCAAAAGCAATAAGAAATCCAATATAAAATAGTATTTCGAGTGTGACAGGATAGGATTGATTAGCTAAGAGTTCTAAATTTAATGTTGGTTCGTTCGAACCATATAAACTTATACCTAAAACTCCTATTAATAAAAAAATAGAACTTCCTGCCGTGTATAAAATAAATTTTGTAGCTGAATACAGACGTTTCTTTCCACCCCACATGGATAAAAGTAGATAAACGGGAATTAATTCTAATTCCCACATGATGAAAAAAAGTAGAAGATCCCGAGAAGAAAATAATCCTATTTGACCGCTGTACATTGCTAACATCAGGAAATGGAATAATCGGGAATCCCGAGTAACTGGAAAAGCCGCTAAAGTGGCTAAAGTAGTAATAAATCCCGTCAATAAAATCGTTCCTATAGAAAGTCCATCTATTCCCATTCTCCAGTAAAAATCTAAAAAATTGATCCATTTATAATCTTCGGACAGTTGAATTAATGGATCGTCCGTTTTAAAATTATAACAAAAAGCATAGGTCGTTAGAAGAAGTTCTAAAATACAAATGCATATAGTATACCATTTATTGACTTTATTTCCCCTATGTGGGAGAAATAACATTAACGAACCGGCAGATATTGGAAAAACAACAATTATTGTTAACCAAGGAAAATCATTCGTGGTAAAGACAAGATACACCAGGTCCAACGAACGCGTACTCAAAAAAAATAAAATTTAACTTTTTTGAGTACGAGTACTTGTCAATAAAAAAAAAATAAAATGTATTCAAAATTTATTCAAATGAGGTTTTCGGTAACGTATCAATAAGCTAGACCCATACTTCTAGTTGTTTCATGCCATAAATAAACTCGAACGCTCAAAAAATCCGTTGGACAGGCGGATTCACATCTCTTACAACCAACACAGTCCTCGGTTCTTGGAGCGGAAGCTATTTGCTTCGCTTTACATCCATCCCAAGGTATCATTTCTAATACGTCTGTAGGGCATGCTCGGACACATTGAGTACATCCTATACAGGTATCATAAATTTTTACTGAATGTGACATAGGATCGATAGTTTTTTGAATGTCATAAATTTTCAATCTAGTAAACTTCTAACTGAATAATATATTAAAATACTAGATGAAGCAATGATTTCCTTTAATAGAATTTTTGTAATGAATTCTGGCTCAATTGATAAAAAATGGGGCTAAAATACTTGGATTTCTGAGATTTTCACAAATATAATCTAGTAGGTCAGAACCGATTATATATGCAAATTTCAATCTATAATTTTTTTTATACTACTTATTTAATAAGGTCGATTGATTGATGCGAGTTGATTTTCTGTTACGATAAATTGACGAGACTATAGCTAATCCAATAGCTGCTTCAGCGGCTGCAATTGCTATAACAAAAATACAGAAAATATCCCCCTTTAGTTGGGAATTATCAAAAAAATCAGAAAATGTTACGAAATTCATATTAACTGCATTGAGTATAAGTTCAAGACACATAAGAGCCCTAACCATATTTCGACTCGTGATCAATCCATAAAGACCAATCAAAAATAAATAGGCACTCAAAACAAGTACATGTTCGAGTATCATTCAGCAACTCCTTATCAATTTGGATTCATTTAAATATGAAAAATAATTCACCGGATTCAATCAACTAGAATATAACAAAAAAGTACGAATAAAAACTATATTAGGACAAAAAATTTCAAATATATATATCAAATAGAAAAATTCATATTTAAAATATGAAATAATATTCAATCCAATTTAATTGAATGAACGGAAAAAAATATCATAACATACACAAAGTTTTCTTTGGTCTTTATTAATTCGAACGTTTTTTATTGACGAGCCACAGAAATTGCACCTATCAAAGCAACTAAAAGAATTATTGAAATGAGTTCAAATGGAAGAAAAAAATCTGTTGATAAATGAATTCCTATTTGTTGACTATTACTTATTAAATCTTGCTCTAGAATCTGGTTTAATCTTGTAGTCCAAATAACCCCGTACCATGACGTATCGAGAATAGTAGACATTAATGAAAAAAGAATAGTTGTACAAACCAACGAAGTAATCCCATTCCCAACGGTCCACAGATTGGAATCTGTAGAATATTCTGAATCATTCATGAACATCACAGCAAATATGATTAAAACATTTATGGCCCCCACGTAAATAAGGAGTTGTGCAGCAGCTACAAAATGAGAATTTGATAGAATATACAATAAAGATATACAAACAAGAACAAATCCTAAGGAAAAAGCTGAAAATATTGGGTTGGGAAGTAAGACCACTCCCAGACCTCCTACTAGAAGACCGGATCCCAGAAAAACTAAAAGAAAATCATGTATTGGTCCAGGCAAATCCATTATATTATTAAAATAAGAAAAAAATCGAAATCCTTTTCATGGCCTTATTAATTTAACCGGGAAATTAGTTTTTAATATGTTTCTAATAGAGTGAAATTAGAATCTAATGCATATGAATTGATGTAGATACAATTATTAGACAGTTTCTCTTTTTTTATTCTAAAGTGTATTTTCAACCTATCTATTTCAGGAAAGTAATTACGAATATATTATATTAAAAGAATGAGCCTTAATACTTAATATCATTATATAAATACAAATTGTTAATTAAATTCTTTATTCTTTATATAATTCAAAATTTTTGAATTCTTTTTTTAATCAAATTAATGGGTTTACCCATTTATTGTTTGAGGTGAATTCCAAATTGTTCGAATAGTGTAATCGTCAATTACTGACATTGGTAAACGACCCAAAGCTATTTGATTATAATTCAATTCGTGACGATCATAAGTTGAAAATTCATATTCTTCAGTCATTGACAAACAATTTGTTGGACAATACTCAACACAATTACCACAAAATATACAAATTCCAAAATCAATACTGTAATTAAGCAATCGTTTTTTTCGAATATTAGTTTCCAATTTCCAATCAACAACAGGCAGATCTATAGGACATACTCGAACACATACTTCACAAGCAATGCATTTATCAAATTCAAAATGGATTCGACCACGGAAACGTTCCGATGTTATTAATTTTTCATAGGGATATTGAATAGTTACAGGTAAACGATTTGTGTGGGATAAGGTAATCATGAAACCTTGACCAATATACCTTGCAGCTCGTAGGGTTTGTTGACCATAATTCATGAACCCGGTTATCATAGGAAGCATATTGTAATTATCTATGAATAATTTTATCTTTGTTTCTTTCTCTTGTTTAAAACAACTAATGAATATATTGGATTCATTTTCAATTTAGAGTGAAAATAGTTGGAAAGAAGTTGTTAATAATAGATTACCAAGGGAAATAGGTAAAAGAAATTTCCATCCAAGATTTAATAGTTGATCCATTCTTAGCCTAGGTAAAGTCCATCTTGTTGCGATAGAAATGAACAAGAACAAATAAGTTTTAGCTAATGTAATAAAGATACCAATTGTTGTTCCAAAAATTTGATCCCTTTGAAATAGCTCCAGAATAGATATATACGGAATAGAAATATTCCAACCGCCTAAGTATAGAACTGTTACAAATAATGAGGAAATTAATAGATTTAGATAAGAAGCAACGTAAAATAAACCAAATTTGATACCTGAATATTCAGTTTGATAACCTGCTATTAATTCTTCTTCCGCTTCTGGTAAATCAAACGGTAACCTCTCGCATTCTGCTAGGGAAGAAATTAGAAAAATGATAAAACCTATAGGTTGACGCCACAAATTCCATCCCCAAAAACCATATTTTGATTGTGCCTCAACTATATCAACTGTACTTAAACTGTTAGATAATCCTAGTCGGTGATAACATTACTATTTTCAACGCTATTACAAAACCGTACATGAGGTCTTCGCCTCATACGGCTCCTCGGGGGCCATAAATAAATCTAAGGACCAGAGTATTATTTAGATGGATATGATGTGTTCTAAAATAGATTAAATATATCTGGGATCCCGAATTATACCAATGGAATTCTGTCTGCTCAAATTTTAAGAATAAAAAAAGCGCTTCGGAATTCATCTCATCCTTTACAAATTTGAATTTCTATTTGTTGAGTAATAACTTAATCCTTTAATAAGATACTCCTTGTAAAAATAAAAATAGGTATTTCAGCCCATCGTGGTTTTCAATTACGAAAAAGAATTAGATATCCTATTAGTTTATTATTCATGACAGAAATTCTATTTTATTTTCGAAATATAGGAAAAAAATATCCTAGTTTCGTTCCTATTCTTCTTTCTTTTTTAGAAAAAAAGTTGGTGAACTTATAAAAAATAAAGGATTATTTCGTTTCTGATAGTCATTACATTTATAAGTGGATAGGAGCATACTCTGAATCGGAATCTTGGGGAGTACTGTCTAATCATTTCTACTAATTTTAAGCCCCAATTAACCTTCTTTTTTTTTATCTTATGTTATGCATAAATATCCTTTTCAATTTGGTTAACCTCTATTACAAATTCTTTGTGTATTTTGGTGTTTCTAACCATCCACTCACTTTTACCTAATTGCCGCTCACTTTGTAATACATGTATGTTAATCTATATAACTGATAGTGAAAACGTTATACGGTTAAATATTTTTAACCCGCTTCAAGCCAGGATGACTAATCAACCAACCTTGGGGTAAAGTGATTCTTACGCTTATGTTTATTTCCGTTTAACCTTTGTACATAGGAAATGAGACTCAATTTTTCTTTTTACTGCTAATTTCTGAGCAGTTTTTTTCACTCATATATAACTATCAAATTCCTTTTTCTTTTATTAAGATTAACCCGAAATATAACGATATTTATATATTCCGCCTTTTAACTTATTCGTCTAGAAGAAACGGAATAGTAAAAATAAACGTTTATGTTTCAACGAATCGCACGTAGAGATATTGATAAAACACATAGAGTTAATGGTATTTCATAACTAATCGATTGGGCAGCAGCTCGCAGACCACCTAAAAAAGAATATTTATTATTTGATCCATATCCTGACATAAGAAGTCCAATAGGAGCAATACTTGAGATGGCAATCCATAAAAAAATACCGATATTGAGATCCGCTAAAACAAGGTGATTACTAAAGGGAATTACTGAATAACTTAGTAAAATTGAGATAACTGCTATAGATGGTCCAATACTAAATAAAGGAGTATTTCCTCGAGATGGACGAAGATTTTCTTTGAAAAGTAGTTTTGTCCCGTCGGCTAGAGCTTGAAGAATTCCCAACGGGCCGGCGTATTCAGGTCCAATACGTTGTTGTATCCCTGCAGATATTTCTCTTTCTAACCACACAATTACTAGTACACCTGTTATGATTCCCAATACAAGAGAAAATATAGGGACAAATATCCATATGAGTCCATAGACCTCTTTTAAAGATTCCAATCTAACAAAAGAATTTATAGTTTGGACTGCTGTTGCATAAATTATCATTTTAACGATCAACTTCTCCCATAATTATATCTATGCTACCGAGTATCGTCATAATATCAGCCAATTTCATTCTTTTAACTAGTTCAGGAAGAATTTGCAAATTAATAAAACCCGGCGGTCGGATTTTCCATCTCCAAGGAAAACCACTTTGATCTCCTATGAGAAAAATTCCTAATTCCCCTTTTGGAGCTTCAACTCTTACATAAAGTTCTTGTTTCGATAATTCAAAAGTAGGAGAAGGTTTTTTACTAATGAATCGATATTCAAAATCATTCCATTCTGGATTCCTTTTTCTATCAAAGCCTCTGCTTTCTAAATTCTCATAGGGACCCCCCGGAAGTCCTTCCAGAGCCTGTTGAATAATTTTTATGGATTCTGTCATTTCGCTAAGTCGTACTAAATACCGAGCTAATGAATCTCCTTGTTTTTGCCACTGAATTTCCCATTCAAATTCATCGTAAGACTCATAACGATCAACTTTACGAAGATCCCATGGTATTCCGGATGCGCGTAGCATTGGTCCGGATAAACCCCAATTTATTGCTTCTTCCCCACCAATAATCCCAACTCCTTCAACCCGTTCTAAAAAAATAGGATTTCGTGTAATCAGTTTTTGATATTCAACAACTTCTGTTAAAAAATAATCACAAAAATCCAAGCATTTATCTATCCAACCATAAGGTAAATCAGCCGCTATTCCTCCAATACGAAAAAAATTATGCATCATTCTCATACCGGTGGCAGCTTCGAATAGATCATATACAAATTCTCGTTCTCTGAAAATATAGAAAAAAGGAGTCTGTGCACCAATATCTGCCATAAAAGGACCGAGCCATAACAGATGAGAAGCTATACGACTCAATTCTAGCATAATTACTCTGATATAGCTGGCCCTTTTAGGAACTTGAATATTTCCCAATTGTTCTGGTCCATTTACTGTTATTGCTTCTGTAAACATAGTAGCTAAATAATCCCATCGCGTTACATAAGGTAAATATTGTATAATTGCTCGGTTTTCTGCAATTTTTTCCATTCCTCTGTGTAAATAACCCAATATGGGTTCACAGTCAACAACATCCTCACCATCTAGAGTAACAATTAAGCGAAGAACCCCATGCATGGATGGGTGGTGAGGTCCCATATTGACTATCATAAGATCTTTTCCTGTAACTGGTCTCTTCATAAGTTTTTCCTTGATTCGTTCTGGCATGAATTAGATTGCTGAAAAAGCAGTTTATCAAAAAATTCAAGATCTAAAAAATTCACTAATTCACAATTTTTGAATTTAACGAGTTTTTAATTCCCGAATATTCAACTGATTAATTAATTCTTTATAACGTACTCTATTTTTTTTTGACAAATAAGCCAGCAGTCGTTGACGTTTTCCCAGAATTTTTCGTAGACCCCTCTGAGATAAATAATCTTTTCTGTGCAATTCCAAATGTGAAGTAAGTCTTCGTATCTTATTAGTAAAACTGAATACTTGAAATTCAACAGATCCCCTGCTTTCCTCTTTTTGTTCTTGAAATGAAATGAATGCATTTTTTATCATAAAAAGAAATCCTTCCCTTTTTAATATGAATTGAAAGATATGAATTTTACTGATCAGTAATAATAATGGTAGTTTTTTTGTACGAGGATCTGAATTTAATTATCAACTTCTTAATTCTTCATTTTATAAAAAAAATTTACATTTAGATCTAAAAAAGGAGGATTCTGTTAATTTATTTATGGCTCCGCTCGGATTGGTATCTATGTCATTGATTAAATTAGTATCATGTATAAAGATTGAATTTAAAACAATCCCTCATATTTCATACAGTTGTTTTCATATACCGTAACTTAATATATTATATATAGTAAAAAGGATCTATCATTAATGAAGTGGAAATCGTGTATACATGTGTATTCTTATCATACTGAAATGATTTCCGTTAGTAGTATTAAACCAATAGCGATTCATACAAGCTAAATCTTCTAATCTAAAATTGGGCCAAAGAAAGGATTTGAATTTCATTAGGTTTTTTTTATCCTTAGCAAGATCTTTCTTTTTATCCAAAACTGTGGTCAAGTTTTGAATATTCTTATCAAATCTTGAATTTCTATCCCTCGCATTTTTTTTTTTTAAGTTGAAACAAATTAGAATTCGAAATTTTCTCCGTCGTTTAGGGGATAGAATATTTTCAGGGACAAAGAAATCATAATTATTTTTTTTTCTATTTACAGTTTTGTTTTGATATTTTGTAATGGATTTTTCAATTTTTTTTTTAGCAATATAGCTTTTTTTTTTGTATCTTTTACTTATTTTTTGTTTATTTTTATTAACCAACGAAATACCTATGGTTCTATATATAATAAGTTGTCCATCATTTTGTACAGACAAACGGACAGGTTCAATAATCAATATTCCTTTTTTCATTAATTTTGCAAAAGTAAAATTCTTCTCAATCATTAGAATGTCTAGGCTCATCTCTCCTCTTTCAATAGAAGATATCGCTATTTCGTTTGGATTTTTTAGTCTAACCAAGAGACAGTATACTTTTACATTATTGAGAATTTTTTGATTAAAAAAACAATTCCATCGCAATTGAAAACGCGAATATCTTGTGAGAAATAAATCAAGTTCCGCTTCTGTATTGCTTTTGTATTGTTTTTTATTTTTACGTTTTTTTATCGTCGATTCTGCATAATTTTCTTCAATATTTTTTTCTTGATTTAATAGAGCTGATTCAGGATTTTTTTTTTTTTCTTTATCTGATTCAAGCTCTACTTGACTGGCCGATTCTTTTTCTTCTTTATTTAGATTATAAAATCGAAGCGATTTTTTTTCATTTGATGGTATAAAACCTTTTTTCTTTCGAGTGATCTTTTTATTAACATTTATGTTTTCATTAAAATTTAAAAGAAGTAATTTGATTGGTATGACCCACGGTTTCATTTTATATGTACTAGAAAATAAGAAAAATTCTGGAAAGAAAAAAAATTCAAAATTTGTTATACGACGATTTAGTATTTCTTCATTCATTCCCATCCAATCAAAAAAGTTTCTTTTTTGATTGGCAAGACCCGTCTTAGTTATTTTATCAATTCTTTGATAATTCTGAACTTTAGTATTAATATATTTTTTTTTACTCTTGGTATCAACCCAAGGCTCAATATTTACTTTTTTTGTAAACCAAAAGTTTAGAATTCTCCAATCCAAATATTTTCTATGCCGAATTTCCCCTATACCCCGAATATTATATTTTTCTAGAAAACAAGAGACTAAACAATTATCGAGAGCAATGCCTATAGACGTGTCAAAAGTTTTTTCTGTAGAATGAATGGATTTGTAGCAAAAAAGATTATATATAGAATTTTTTTTTAAATTATGTTTTGGATTTAATAACGAGTCGACCTCAAAAACACTTTGTTTTTTGTAATTATCAAATTTCTTGTTTTCATATGAATCCTCTTTGGTTAAACTTGGATTTAGAACTAGAGAATCTTGGTTTATTTTCTTTTTCCATTTTTTGGTTACTAATCTAGCCCATGCAATTTGAGGTAAATTGTATTGATAATTACTTCGTAACCAGTTTTTCCATTGATTTACTTCGGAATTCAAAAAGGTTTTATCTTTCAAGTCATAATGAAAGATTCCTTGTTCTTGAAAAAAATCCTTTATTTGATTCTTAACAAAAAAGGATGTTATGCATATGTTATATTCAAGAACAGCCTTTAATTTAGAAAAGTTACTAACTTGAATTTGTGATAATTTGTAAAATACATATGCTTGTGATAAAGAGCATAGGTCATAACTAATTTTTTTTTTATTGGATATTAAATTTTTTATAGTCGAAATAAAATAAATGGTATTTTTTTTTTTATTAATTTTTTCTCCTTTTTCTTCAGCCTTGTAAATATATTTATCAAGAAATGTTTTTGTTGATTCAAAAAAAAGTTGTGTAGTAATTCTTGGAATATTAATGATACCTAAAAAAATGGCTATAGACAGTTGTTCAATACAAAATTTAAAAAAAAAAAGAGATTTACGAATTAATCGGATATTTTTTCTTTTGAATGTCTGCCAAATTTTTTTTGATGGCTCAATTTTTTTAGAATCATAATGCAGTTTGTTACAACTATTAGTTAGGTTTTGTTTTTCTTTTGAAATTTCTTCTATTTGATTTCTTATTGTCTTTATTCTATCAATCACATTTTGGATTTTGTTTTCGCTGAGTGAAGAATTTGTCCACTCCATTGATTTTTTTTTAACAGATAGTTCATGAATCATCTGATTACTCATTATTGAATCTTTTTTAGTTTCATTTAATTCATATATTTCTCTCGGGCCAAATAATGGAATTCTATTTCGTTTTGAAAGGTCTTTTATTTTTCCTTTTATAAAAAGAAAGTTTTTGAGAATCCAGTTTTTAATTTCTTTTGTGACTTTTATGAAAATTGTTGCTCTTTCTTTGAAAATCCTTAAAACCAGAAAAGACTTAGTTTTGAATTTGTTGATTCTTTTTGTTAATTCTTTAGAAATAGGTTCAAAAAAAGAAGGCTTTTTTTGGGCAGAACCAAATGGTAGTTCGGTTTCCATTCCCCAAACTGTTAAAAAACAAAAATCATTTTTTTCTCCTTTGTCTCTTGTTTTTTTTAATCGAGCCTTCTGAGATGATTGAAATTTAGATTTATGCCAAGGTTTAAGATAAAAAGGAAATAGGATTTTTATCTGAATACCATCCGTTAACCAGTTTTTTGGAAATTCTGTTTCGGATAGTTGAACCCCATTATAAGTGCATTTAACATGCATTTCACGTTTCCAATCCTTTAAATCCTCAGACCACTCGGGAAATTGAAATAATAACATACGGACGCTATTTTTAATTATTATCAATAAAGGTAATATAATATATTTTCTAAGAATAGATTGAGTTACTAAGAGAGAACCTCTTATTATTTGAGCAAATAGGAAGCTATCCCAAGTTTCGGCAATTTCTATCCGCCTTTTTTCTTCTATTTTTGATTGTTCTTCGTCTTTTTTATCAAATTTTTTTTTATTTTTATTTTTCCACATGAAATTGCTAAGAATTTTTTTTTTTAGCCCCCATATATCAAACGAAAAATCAAAAAGTTTATCTATTCTATCAAAAAAAAGGGGAGAATGTACTTTTGCTTGAAAAAATTCCCAAATAACAGTTTTACGCCTTTGGGAACGCATGGATCCTTTAATTATCTCTCGACGAAAATCAGATTGTTGTGAATAACGGATCAAAGCCATTTCATCGTTTTGATCAGAATTTTGATTATCTTTGAGATCTTTGAGATTTGTATAAATCTCGTTATGGGGCTCTTTATCAGTAAAAACCACTACACGTTTTGCTTTTCTTGAACGAATTCCAGGCTCCATTGTTACATTTTCTTCGTTTTCGCCTTCCAATTCTTCCAACTCACTTATTAATTTGTATGACCATCGAGGAACTTTTTTAGTGATTTCACCGAAATCCATAAAATTTTTTATAAGAGTTTGATCATTGCGATCAGTTATAACGACATCAAATAAAAATTTGAAAATTTTTATTTCTTCTTCTGAATAAATTTTTTCTTCTTGGGGTTCTGAAAAAAAAGAAAGTTTTTTCTCTATTGACAAAGATTCTCGATTCCATTTTTCTATTGTTTGCTCAAATTTGTGATAATTAATCTTCAGAAGTATACTATGAATCTTGTTTATCCAAGATCCTCCTATATTTTTTTTTATATAGGTTTCGGTTATTATTTGGAATTGAGGTAATTTTTTGATTCTTCCCCGAGAGACCCCATGCAAAAATGGATCATAAATTTTAGGTAAATATTCTTTTTTAGTTTCGTTATGGCAAAATCGAGTCGTTTTTTCCAGTATATTTTCAACGGACCATTCTTTATCTAAACCGTCAATTCTATTTAAAAATTCTTTTTTTAAGTTTTCCTTGTTTTCTTCATTGATCAAACTCCAATAAGTAGAAACTTGGTTAGAGGGTCTTTTTTCTCTTGTAAATGAAAGTATCTTTTTTTGTATCATTTCAAAAAAAGTAGAAAGGTTGGGGGGATATGTAAAAGATATTCGTTCTTTTCCATCACTTTGGCATGTATAAAAAAAATATTGTGACATTTCATTTCTTACAGTATTTTCAATTTTCTCATTTTTGATATATCGATTTGGTCGATTCCATCTTTTATAATCGAAAACTAGAGTTACAAAAGGTTTTTCAAACCATAAAAAACGATCCTCTTTTTTTTTTATTTTGAAAAATTCTAAATTCGAATTTTCTTTATTTCCATCTAGATTTTCAG